GTTCCTGTGGTTAAAAAATAACGGCGGCTTTTCGAGCCGCAGGTCTTGGAGAGAAGCCAAGCAGGAATTGCTATGACTTATTTTGTAGTTTTTTTAGGGTTATGTTTTGTTTTAGGGGGGCTGGCAGTTGCATCTAATCCTTCACCTTATTATGGGGTTGTTGGTTTGGTTTTGGCGTCTGTTGTGGGGTGTGGCTGGCTGTTGAGCTTAGGGGTTTCTTTTGTGGCACTGGTGTTGTTTATAGTTTATTTGGGGGGGATGTTGGTGGTTTTTGTATATTCGGTGTCTTTGGCAGCAGATCCTTTTCCGGAGGCTTGGGGGGATTGACGGGTTGCAGGGTATGGGGTGGGGTTTATCTTAGTGTTGGTGGTTGGGATGGTTGTTGGGGGGTTTGTTGAGTGCTGGAAGTTGGGTGTGGTTACTGTGGATGGAGGGGGAGTGGCCTCTGTCCGGTTGGATTTTAGTGGGGTAGCTGCATTTTATGGGCAGGGGGTGGGGATGTTTTTAGTAGCAGGATGAGGGTTATTGCTAACTTTGTTTGTTGTGCTGGAGCTTGTACGGGGGTTGTCTCGTGGTGCGATTCGAGCTGTTTAGGGGTAGGGTGGTCAGAGAATAGTTTAATGCAAAATGCCAGCTTTGGGAGTTGGAGATAGAGGTTTAAGCCCTCTTTTTCTGAGGTATAGGGTTAGGATAACTCTAAGAAGAGGTGTAGTCTTCATTCTTTGGTTTACAAGACCAATGTTTTTTGTAAACTATTAGAGTGTTTTAGTAGTTGAGTATTTTGTTTTCTAGGGCTCCAGTGATGGGGAAGAGGACTAGGATGATGGTGAAGTAGGTGATGGAGGCTAGTTGGCCGATGATGATAAAGGGGTGTTCTACTGGTTGGCTACCAATTCAGGTTAGGATGAGGAGGTTGGCGACCAGGGTTCAGAATAGAAGTTGGGATAGTGGGCGAAAGGTTATTGAGCGCTGCTTAGATTTGTGGAGAAGAGGGCTGAGGAATAGGATTAATACGGAGGCAGCTAGGGCTAGTACTCCTCCTAGTTTATTGGGAATTGAGCGTAGGATAGCGTATGCGAATAGAAAGTATCATTCAGGTTTGATGTGGGGAGGAGTGACTAAGGGGTTTGCTGGGGTGAAGTTTTCTGGGTCTCCTAGTAGATTGGGTGAGAATAGGGCGAGGGTTATGAGTGGAAGGAGTATGAGTATAAATCCTAGGATATCCTTTAGGGAGAAGTAAGGATGGAATGGGATTTTGTCACAGTTTGATACGATGCCTAGGGGGTTGTTTGAGCCTGATTCGTGTAGGAAGGTAAGGTGGATTAAGGTGAGGCCGGCAATAATAAAGGGGAGGAGGAAGTGTAGGGCAAAGAATCGGGTTAATGTGGGGTTATCTACTGAAAAGCCCCCTCAGGCTCATTCTACTAGGGTTTGGCTGATGTAGGGGATAGCGGAGAATAGGTTGGTAATGACTGTAGCACCTCAGAATGACATCTGTCCCCATGGAAGAACATAACCTACAAAGGCGGTTGCTATGAGTGTTAGTAAGAGGATGATGCCTGTGTTTCAGGTTTCTTTGTAGAGGTAGGACCCATAGTAGAGTCCTCGACCAATGTGTAGGTAGATGCAAATGAAAAAGAAGGAAGCTCCGTTTGCATGAAGATTGCGGATTAGTCAACCATATTGGACGTTTCGGCAAGTATGAGCGACGGATGAGAAGGCTAGGGTTGTATCTGCAGTGTAGTGCATGGCGAGTAATAGGCCGGTTAGGATTTGTGTTGCAAGGCAAATGCCTAAGAGTGACCCAAAGTTTCATCAGGCAGAGATGTTGGAGGGGGTTGGTAGGTCGATTAAGGAGTTGTTAACTATTTTTAGTAGGGGGTGAGATTTTCGAATGTTGGGGGCCATTAATGGGGTGGGGGTTCTATGTGTTAACAGGATAATGAGGATGGATAGGGCAAAGGATCCTAGGTAGGTTTTGATTAGTCCTGTGTGGATGGTGGTTGAGGTTTTGGCGGCCATGAGTTGCAGGTCTGCAAGTCCTTCTGGGCCTAGTTTTTTGTATCAGGACAGGTCGATTAGGTGGGAAGCAATTTTTTGTCCGCTGTTTAGTAGCTTTGAAGAGTTGAAGCGGTGTATTAGGGGGTTGAAGTATCCTAGTGTGGTTGAGAAGTTTAGATAGGTGTTTTGTTTCGGTTGGGTTAGGGATTGGGTTATATTTGAGAGTTCCATTGCTAGGATAATACCTAAGATTGTAACGATGATAGCTGCAGTTTTTGTGAGTGTGGGTATGGTTATTGGAGGGGTTTTTGTAGGAGGGATATAGGACGTAATGAGTAGGCCGGCTAGGATGCTACCTAGGGCGAGGCGGGTGATTGGGTTGGTTACTGCTGGGTTGTTTTCATTTACTGGGGTGGTTGTGGGTATGCGGGTAAATCCTGTTTGGACAAGGATGGTTATTCGGAGGCTGTATGTTGCTGTGAATGATGTGGCTAGGAGTGTTAAGAGTAGGGCTCAGGTGTTTAGGTATGAGGTGTTTAGGTTTTCGATAATAAGGTCTTTTGAGTAGAATCCGGCTAGGAATGGGGTTCCTATTAGGGCGAGGTTGCCGATAGTTAGGCAAGAGGTGGTTGTTGGGAGTATTTTTTGAAGGTTGCCTATTTTTCGAATATCTTGTTCTCCATTTAGGCTGTGGATGATTGATCCTGAGCAGAGGAATAGCATAGCTTTGAAGAAGGCATGTGTTGAGATGTGAAGGAAGGCTAGTTGTGGGAGGTTTAGTCCGATTGTAACTATTATTAGGCCTAGTTGGCTGGATGTGGAGAAGGCAATGATTTTTTTAATGTCGTTTTGTGTGAGGGCACATGTGGCGGCAAATAGTGTGGATAGGGCTCCTAGGCATAGGCATAGGGTGAGGGCGGTTTGGTTGTTGGAGAGTATGGGATGTGTGCGGATGAGTAGAAAGATTCCAGCTACTACTATAGTGCTGGAGTGGAGTAGGGCAGAAACGGGGGTTGGGCCTTCTATAGCGGCGGGCAGTCATGGGTGAAGGCCAAATTGGGCTGATTTTCCTGTAGCGGCAAGGATGAGGCCCAGAAGGGGAAGTGTTGGGGTTTGGGTTGGGGAGAAGGCTTGTTGAATCTCTCATGTATTTATGGTTGATGCAAGTCATGCTATGCTTAGGATGAGGCCGATGTCTCCGATCCGGTTGTAGAGTACGGCCTGAAGGGCAGCTGTGTTGGCTTCTGCTCGTCCTTGTCATCAACCGATTAGTAGGAATGATATGATTCCAACACCTTCTCAGCCAATGAATAGTAGGAATATGTTGTTGGCGATGGTTAGTGTTAATATGGCGATTAGGAATATTAAGAGGTAGAGAAAAAATTTTGTGATGTAGGGTTCTGAGCTTATGTATCATGTTGCGAATTGAAGGATGGATCATGTTACGAAAAGAGCGATGGGGAAGAATATTATTGAGTATTGGTCTATTTTAAGGCTAAAAGGGATTTTGAAGTTTATGATGAATTTTCATTCTCAGTGGGAGATAATGCTTTCTGTGCCTGAGTACATGAAGAGTATTATTGGTACTAGGCTGGTCAGGAAGGCAGTTTTGACAGTACGTGTAATGGTGGCTGGGGAGTTTTGCAAATTTTTTGATAGTAGTGGAAGTAGTGTCGGGGTGAGAATAATTGTTAGTGTGAGGAGTATGGAGGTGTTGAGGAGTAGTGTTGTTTCCATTACTTTTACTTGGATTTGCACCAAGATGAGTGGTTCCTAAGACCAATGGATTGCTGTTATCCTTTAAAAGTAAGGGGGCTGAGGTTTTAGACTCAGATGTAAGAGTTAGCAGCTCTTATTGGTTTAACCTCCCCTCGGCAGGTAAGAAGAGTTTAACTTCTATTTTTAGAATCACAGTCTAATGTTTGGGTTAAACTATACTTGCATAAGGGAATCCCGGAGATCAGTTCTGGTTGTAAGATGAGGAGTAACAGGGGGAGTATGTGGAGGGTTATTAAAAGGTGTTCTCGTGTGTTTGAGTTTTGGATGGATGTAATGTGGGAGGGTAGAGTTCCTCGTTGGGTTATTAGTAGCATAAATAGGGTGTAGGAAGCAGTTAGTAGGGTTGCTGCTCCTGTTAGGATGATTGTGAAAGCAGACCAGTTGAATAGTGCAGTTATGATAGTTAATTCTGCTATTAGGTTTGTTGTTGGAGGAAGTGCTATGTTCGTGAGGTTGGCTAGGAGTCATCAGGTTGCTATGAGTGGTAGAAGGGGTTGTAGACCTCGTGTTAGTAGCAGGATTCGGCTGTGTGTGCGTTCGTAATTTGTGTTGGCTAGGCAGAATAGTATGGAGGATGTGAGGCCGTGGGAGATTATGAGGATTATAGCTCCTGAGAATGACCAGGGAGTTTGGATTATGCTTGCAGCGATGACTAGGCCTATGTGGCTTACGGAGGAGTAGGCAATGAGTGATTTTAAGTCGGTTTGGCGTAGGCAGATTGAGCTGGTTATTAGTGCTCCTCATAGGGCTAAGGTGAGAAATGGGTAGTGTAGTTGGTTTGAGAGAGGGCCCATTAAGAGGGTGACTCGTATGATACCATAACCACCTAGTTTAAGGAGTAGGGCGGCAAGTAGTATGGAGCCTGCGATTGGGGCTTCTACGTGGGCTTTTGGGAGTCATAAGTGAAGTCCGTATAGGGGTGCTTTTACTATGAATGCTATTAGCAGGGCCAGGCCTGATAGGATACCCGTTCAGGAGTTGGTGAGTGTAGGGTGGGTTAGTTCTAGTATTATTAGGTGTAGGGTACCAATTTGGGAGTGTAAATGTAGGATCGTGATTAGGAGGGGAAGAGAGCTGATAAGGGTGTAGAATAGGAGATAGATACCGGCGCTTAGGCGTTCAGGTTGGCTGCCTCATCGTGTGATTAAGATTAAGGTGGGGATGAGAGTGGCTTCGAATGAGATGTAAAATAGTATTAGTTCTGTGGTTGAAAAAGCTAGGAGGATGAATGGTTGGATTGTGATAAGGGTTATAATGAAGATTCGTTTTCGTGCTAGTGGTTCGTGTTGTAGATGGTTTTGGCTTGCCATGATTATAAGTGGTAGGAGTCAGCAGGATAAGACTAGTAGGGGGGATGAGATTTGGTCGATGCCCGTTCATTGAGTTAAATTTTTATGGGGGTAGTATGTTGGGTGTAGTCATTGTAGGCTGAGGGAGGCAATTAGGAGGCTGTGTATGGTGGTGTTAGCTCATAAAAGTTTTTTGGGGGATATGAGAGCTATGGGGAGAAGTATAATTGTTGGGATAATAATTTTTAGCATTGTAAGAGGTTTAGGTTATGTAGGTGGTCGGAGCCGTGAGTTCGGGTTGAGGCTACTAGTATTGCTAGGCCTGTGCCTGCTTCACAGGCTGAGAATGAGAGTATAAGTACTGGTATTAAGGTGAATGATGTTGCTTGGTTTTCAATAGGTCAGATTGACAAGGCAATGTATATGGATAATATTATGCTCTCTAGACATAATAGGGCTGAGATTAGGTGGGTTCGATGAAATGCTAACCCCAAGCTGCTTAGGGTGAATGCTGAGTAGAAGCTGAGGTGTGAGAGTGACATAGAGAGAGTCATAGGGTTGGACTATGATCTGTTGAGCCGAAATCAACTGTCTTGGTTAGACTAACTCTCTAATTATTCTGCTCATTCTAGGCCCCCTTGAGTTCATTCATAGACTAGTCCTAGTGTGAGGAGAATGATGATGATGGAGGTTCAGGTTAAGGTAGTGGTGGGCGATTGGAGTTGAATGGCTCATGGAAGTGGAAGTAGAAGTGCGATTTCTAGGTCGAATAGTAGGAATAGGATTGCTACTGAGGAAAAAGCGGATTGAGAATGGGAGTCGGGCAGATCCGAGGGGGTCGAAACCACATTCATATGGGGATAGTTTTTCTGAGTCTGGGTTAGTTTGGGCAAGTCAGAAATTTAATGTGGTTAGGATGATGGTTAGGGCGAGGGATAGGGTTAGTATAAATGTGATTATGTTAATTGCCTTTCTCTGGGGTTAATACCAGATTTTAGAGATTGGAAGTCAATTGTAATAGATATACTAGAAAGGCATGATCCTCATCAATAGATGGTTTTATAGAGGAATAATCAGATGACGTCTACGAAGTGTCAGTATCAAGCTGCAGCTTCGAACCCAAAATGGTGGTTAGATGTGAAGTGGAATTTGATTAGTCGGAGGAGGCAGACTGACAGGAAGGAGGAGCCAATGATTACATGTAGTCCGTGGAATCCTGTGGCTACGAAGAAGGTTGAGCCATAGACACCATCAGCGATTGAGAAAGGGGCTTCGTAGTATTCTATTGCTTGGAGGGCTGTGAAGTAAAATCCGAGTAGGATAGTTAGGGTTAGTGCATGGATTGCCTGTTTTCGGTTGCTTTCTGTGATGCTGTGGTGTGCTCATGTTACGGTGACGCCTGATGCTAGGAGGATGGCGGTGTTTAGTAGAGGTACTTCTAGGGGGTTGAGAGGTTTGATTCCTGTTGGGGGTCATTGTCCGCCAAGTTCTGGGGTCGGGACTAAGCTGGAGTGGAAGAATGCTCAGAAGAAGCCAAGGAAGAAAAATGCTTCGGATGTGATGAAGAGGATCATTCCGTATCGTAGGCCTTTTTGGACTGTTGGGGTATGGTGGCCTTGGAAAGTACTTTCTCGTACGATATCTCGTCATCATTGCAGTATTACTAGGATTATGGAGAGTAATCCTAGGGATAAGAGTTGGGAGGAGTTATGGTGGAATCATATGATTAGTCCTGAGGTGGTGAGTAGGGCGGCAACTGCCCCAAAGATGGGTCAAGGGCTTGGGTCTACTATGTGGTAGGAGTGTGCTTGGTGGGCCATTAGATATTTTCTTGTAAGTAGAGGCTTAGTAAGAGGACGAAGACATAAGCTTGGATTATGGCTACAGCTACTTCTAAGATTGTAAGTAGTAGAAGGATTGAGGCAGTTAGGATGGACACTGCTGGTATGATGGGAAGTAGGGCAGTGGTGGCGGTGGAGATAAGTTGGATGAGTAGGTGTCCGGCTGTAAGGTTAGCAGTAAGTCGGACACCTAGGGCTAGGGGGCGGATGAGGAGGCTTGTGGTTTCGATTAGGATTAGGGCAGGGATTAGTGGGGTGGGAGTTCCTTCTGGTAGGAGATGTCCTAAGGAGATTGAGGGTTGGTTTCGTAGGCCTGTGAGGAGGGTGGCTAATCAGAGTGGGAAGGCTAGTGCTATATTTATTGATAGTTGTGTTGTTGGGGTGAATGTATATGGAAGTAGACCTAGTAGGTTGATTGTGAGTAGTAGTACTATTAGTGATGTTAATATTAGGGCTCATTTGTGTCCTGCTTTGTTTAGTGGGATTATTAGTTGTTTTGTAATTAGGTGGAAGAATCATAGTTGGAGGGTGGAAAGGCGGTTGGTGATTCACCGGTTGCCTGGTGTTGGGAGTAATAGGGTAGGGAATAGTAATGAGAGTAGGATTAAGGGAATTCCTAAGAGGCATGGGCTTGTGAATTGGTCGAAGAAGCTTAAGTTCATGGTCAGGTTCAAGGAGCGGGTTTGGCGGTTGTTGGTGTTTTGCTGGAAGGGGGGTTAGTGGAGGTGAAGTGGAGGAGTTTAGGTTGAGTAATTAGTGAAAAGACTAATCATGATGTTAGTATGATAAAGAATCAAGGAGCTGGATTGAGCTGAGGCATATCATTAAGGAGGGGGTAGTCCTCTTTCTCTAGCTTAAAAGGCTAGTGCTGTTGCATAGCTTCTTAATGATTAGGATGATAGTAGTAAGGATCAGTTCTCGAAGTGAGTAAGGGGTGTGGATTCTACTACAATTGGTATGTAGCTATGGTTAGCTCCGCAGATTTCTGAGCATTGGCCGTAGAATACTCCTGGGCGGGTGGTGATAAATGATGTTTGGTTAAGTCGGCCTGGGATGGCATCAGTTTTTACACCTAATGAAGGGACTGCTCATGAGTGTAGGACGTCATCGGCAGTGACAATAATGCGAATTGGAGATTCTATAGGGACAACAACTCGGTGGTCTACTTCTAGTAATCGGAAGTGTCCTTGTGGAAGTTCTGTTGTGGGGATTATGTATGAGTCGAATGCTAGGTCTTTGAAGTCTGTATATTCGTACGATCAATATCATTGATGTCCGATGGCTTTTAGGGTTAGGTCGGGTTCATCAATTTCATCTATTATGTATAGGATTTGTAGGGATGGTAGGGCGAGTAGGATGAGGACGACAGCTGGTAGGATTGTTCAGATTAGCTCTACTTCTTGAGCGTCGACAGTATTTGAGGATAGTTTTTCTATTAGTATGAGTGCTAGTAGATAGAGGACCAAGCTGCAAATTGCTAGGGCAACTATGAGGGCATGGTCGTGAAATTCTACGAGTTCTTCTATGATGGGGGATGAGGCGTCTTGAAATCCGAATTGTGAGTGGTTAGCCACGTAGGGTGTACAGGATTTTCACCTGTGACTTAGTCTTGACAAGGCTATGTAATTGGTTTACTAACACCCTATAAGAAAGAAGCATAAGTGGTTTGATGCGGTTGGCTTGAAACCAATGTATGAGGGTTCGATTCCTTCCTTTCTTGTACTTGGACGAAGGCTGGTTCTTCAAAGGTATGGTATGGAGGTGGGCAGCCGTGAATTCATTCGATGTTGGTGGCAGTTAATTCTGGTTGTAAGACTTTTCGTTTTGATGCAAAGGCTTCTCAGATGATGAATATTAGTATGATTACGGCTGTTATTGAGATTAGTGAGCCGATGGATGATATAGTGTTTCATAGGGTGTAGGCGTCTGGGTAGTCGGAGTATCGACGGGGTATTCCTGCTAAGCCTAAGAAGTGTTGGGGGAAGAAGGTCAGGTTTACACCTGTAAATATGACTCCGAAATGGGCTTTGGCTCATGTGGGATGTAGGGTGTATCCTGTGAATAGTGGGAATCAGTGAGTGAATCCAGCTAGGATAGCAAAGACAGCTCCTATTGATAGAACATAGTGGAAGTGGGCAACTACATAGTATGTGTCGTGTAGAGCAATGTCCAGTGAGGAGTTTGCTAGGACGATTCCTGTTAAGCCACCGATTGTGAATAGGAAAATGAAGCCTAGGGCTCATAGTATTGGGGGGTCTCATTTGATAGTTCCTCCATGTAATGTGGCTAGTCAGCTGAAGACTTTGATTCCAGTTGGGATGGCGATGATTATGGTTGCGGATGTAAAGTATGCTCGAGTGTCTACGTCCATTCCTACTGTAAATATGTGGTGAGCTCATACAATGAAGCCTAGGAATCCGATGGATAGTATTGCTCATACTATTCCCATGTATCCAAATGGTTCTTTTTTACCGGCGTAATATGTAACTACGTGTGAAATAATTCCAAAGCCTGGGAGAATTAAAATGTAGACTTCTGGGTGACCAAAGAATCAGAATAGGTGTTGGTATAGTACAGGATCTCCTCCTCCTGCAGGGTCGAAGAATGTGGTGTTCAGGTTTCGATCTGTTAGCAGCATGGTGATGCCGGCAGCGAGGACTGGTAGAGAGAGTAGTAGTAAAACGGCAGTGATTAGGACGGATCAAACGAATAGTGGTGTTTGATATTGTGAGAGGGCTGGAGGTTTTATGTTAATGGCAGTTGTGATGAAGTTAATAGCTCCTAGAATGGAAGATACCCCTGCTAGGTGAAGGGAGAAGATGGCTAGGTCTACTGAGGCTCCAGCATGGGCGAGGTTGCCAGCTAGAGGTGGGTATACAGTTCATCCTGTGCCTGCTCCTGCTTCTACTGTGGAGGAGGCTAGAAGGAGTAGGAAGGATGGAGGTAGTAGTCAGAAGCTTATATTGTTTATGCGGGGAAAGGCTATATCGGGGGCGCCGATTATAAGGGGCACTAGTCAGTTGCCAAATCCGCCAATCATGATTGGTATGACTATGAAGAAGATTATTACGAAGGCATGGGCAGTGACGATTACATTGTAGATTTGGTCGTCTCCCAGGAGTGTTCCTGGTTGACCTAGTTCTGCGCGGATAAGTAAGCTAAGGGCAGTTCCAACTATACCAGCTCATGCGCCAAAAATTAGGTATAGGGTGCCGATATCTTTGTGGTTGGTGGAGAATAATCATCGGTTGATGAAGGTCACAGGTAAGATGGCCGAGTGTTAAGGCGTTAGGCTGTAGTCCTTTTTACAGAGGTTTAATTCCTCTTCTTATCGACTCTGTAGTGAAATTCATATTGAGTTGCAAACTCATTGATGTACATTAGTAGTGTGCCGGAGTCTAATAGATGGAAGCTTGCAGGTTTAGGCATTTAGCTGTTAACTAGAATTTTGTGGGATCAAGGCCCACCCATCTAGGCAAGGCCCTAGCTTAATTAAAGCATCTGGGTTGCATTCAGAAGATGTAGGTTAGTATCTTACGGGTCTTAGCAGAAACTAAGAGGGTTTAACTCTTATCTAAGGCTTTGAAGGCCTTCGGTTTAGGTTATCCTAAGTTTCTTAGATAGTTGTCAGGATTATTGGAGAGAGAGGTAAGAGTGAGATAGATAATGAGGCAAGGATGGCGATTGGGGTGCCTGCTGGTTTATCAATGTGTCATTGTTTTATATGGTTTGTTGAGTTTGGTGGAAGTGTGATTGTTGAGTGGTATGCGAGGCGTAGGTAGAAGAATAGGCCTAGTAGTGAGAGCATAGTAATGATTGTGGCTGCTACGGTTATTTCTTGTTTGGTTAGTTCTTGAATAATGAGTCATTTAGGCAGGAAGCCCGTTAGTGGTGGGAGTCCTGCTAGGGAGAGTAGCGTTAGCATGAGTGTTGCATTTAGTATGGGTGTTTTTGTCCATGAGGTCATTATTGTGGGTAAGTTTAGGGCCTTTGTTGTGTTGAGGGTGAGGAATACGGTAGCGGTTATTGTGACGTATAGGTAGAAAGTTAGTAGGGTGAGTTTAGGGTTGTAGATGATGATGATGGTTATTCAACCTAGGTGGGAGATGGATGAGAAGGCTAAGATCTTTCGGATTTGGGTTTGATTTAGGCCTATTCAGCCTCCTAGGGCGGCTGAGGCGATAGCCATGATGGTTAGTAGTGTTGGGTTTAGTGAGTGGGATGTTATAAAGAGAAGGGTAATTGGTGGGAATTTTATTAATGTTGAGAGGAGTAAGGCTGTAAATAGGGAGGAGCCTTGGAGGACTTCAGGGAATCAGAAGTGGAATGGCACTAGTCCAAGTTTTATTGAGATTGCTGTGGTCAGCAGGAGAGTAGATGTTGAGTGGTTTATTTGGGTGATGTCTCATTGTCCTGTAAATCAGGCATTAGTTATGCTTGAGAAGAGAACTAGGGCTGAAGCAGCTGCTTGTACTAAGAAGTATTTGATTGCTGCTTCGACAGCTCGTGGATGGTGGGATTTTGAGATTAGGGGGATGATGGCAAGGGTGTTAATCTCCAGTCCTGTCCATGCTATTATTCAATGGTTACTTGAGATGGTAATGGTTGTCCCCAATAGGAGACTTAGGGTAGAGATTAATTTTGCTTGGGGGTTCATTAGTAGGGGAAGGGGTTGAACCATCATTTTCGGGGTATGGGCCCGATAGCTTTATTAGCTGACCCTACTAGAAAATAATATAAGGGAAATATGAAGAGTTTTGATCTCTTTTATGTAGGTTCGATTCCTACTTTTCTAATTGCCTGTTAGGAAATGAGAGGATTGGTGTACCTCTATGTTCACTTTATCATAGTGACCCTTTACGTTCAGGCACATTTCCTTGAGTAAGGAGGTAGGCCTGCGTAGCAGATAGGCATGCTAGTATGTCAGAGACATAGTGCTAGTGTCAGCGGTAAGAAGTTTTTTCAAAGTAGATGTATGAGTTGGTCATAGCGGAATCGGGGGTAGGAGGCGCGGATTCATAGGAAGCCTGAGGAGAGGAGTAGGACTTTGGTAGCTATGGCCACTGGGAACAATTCTGTTGGAAGATTAAGGGAGCTTGGGCTTAGGAATAGGATAGTAGTGAGTGTATTTATAAGCATGATGTTTGCGTATTCAGCCAGGAAAAATAGGGCAAATGGCCCTGCAGCATATTCTACGTTGAAGCCTGAGACTAGTTCGGACTCCCCTTCTGTAAGATCGAAAGGGGCGCGGTTTGTCTCAGCGAGTGTGGAGATGTATCATATTATGGCAAGAGGCCAGGATGAGAAGATGAGATATAGGGGTTCTTGGGTGATGGCGAGGGTGTTTAGGGTGTAATTCCCGCTTAATACAATTACAGATAGTAGGATAATGGCTAGTGTTACTTCATAGGAAATGGTTTGAGCTACTGCTCGTAAGGCACCAATTAGGGCGTATTTTGAATTTGAGGCCCATCCTGATCATAGGATGGAGTATACTGCTAGGCTTGACATAGCTAGGAGAAACAGCAGACCTAGATTTAGGTCAGCAAGCGAAAACGGAAGGGGTAGAGGAATTCAGATTGTAAGTGCTAGAAGTAGGGCTAATATGGGGGTTATGAGAAAGAGAAGTGGAGAGGAAGTGGAGGGGCGGATTGGTTCTTTAATAAATAGTTTTACACCGTCTGCTACTGGCTGTAAAAGGCCAAAGGGACCGACAATGTTTGGCCCTTTTCGGGCTTGTATGTAGCTAAGGATTTTTCGTTCTACTAAGGTTAGGAAGGCGACAGCGATTAAGATTGGAATAGCATAGGATAGGGATATGGTGAGGTGTATGAGCGTAGTAGGTCAAGTCATGGGGCGGATATAGGGGGCTAGGGAGAGGATTTGAACCTCTGGGTAAAGGGCTTAAGCCTTTTGCATTTACCGGGCTCTGCCACACTAGCGGTCCTTTTCTAGGACTGAGGTTAAATATGAGTGTCCTGTTTGGCAATTTAGTTGTGTACATTACTTAAAGGGGAGGCGTGCTTGTGGTATTGGCCTCACTTTCCCGGTCCTTTCGTACTAGGGGAAGTTTGTCATAGATAGAAACCGACCTGGATTGCTCCGGTCTGAACTCAGATCACGTAGGACTGTTAATCGTTGAACAAACGAACCCTTAATAGCGGCTGCACCATTAGGATGTCCTGATCCAACATCGAGGTCGTAAACCTCCCTGTCGATATGGGCTCTTGAGGGAGATTGCGCTGTTATCCCTGGGGTAGCTTGGTCCATTAATCAATTGTATTGGGTCTGGTTACTGTTAGTACGTTGAGGGGTTGCTCTTGGTTAAGATTGGTTGTCTTATTTTTGGAGGATCTGTTTTTCTCCAAGGTCGCCCCAACCAAAAAATGTGAGCCAATGTTTTGATGATAATAAGCCTGGTAGGTTTAGGAGTATGTGCGGTGGCCACTGATTTTTAAGTTCCACAGGGTCTTCTCGTCTTATGTGTGTATTCCTGCTTTTGCACAGGAAGATCAATTTCACTGATTATCTGCAAGAGACAGTTAGGACCTCGTTTAGCCATTCATACAAGTCTCGATTTATGGGACAATTGATTGCGCTACCTTCGCACGGTTAGGATACCGCGGCCGTTAAACGTAATGTCACTGGGCAGGCATCACCTTCAATACTTGGATGGCTGAAGGCTATGTTTTTGGTAAACAGTCGGGCCCTGGGTTTGCCTAGTTCCTTTTGCAGATTTTAATCTTTCTAGTAGGCGCTCCTGAGTTGGGTTAACAGGGGTGGTTAATACCTAATCTTGTTTAAGTTGTAGTATTAGTGAAGCCTGTTAATAATGTGCGGATGTAAGCTTGCGCTTGAGAGGGGAAAGACCCTAGTTACTCATTTTAGCATAAATTCTCCTATTGTGATAGGTTAGCCTGTTAAGGATAAGGGAGTCATGTTGTTTTTAGATTTTTAAGTATAGAGCTTTGACGCACTCTTTACTGGTGGCTGCTTAAAGGCCCACAATCTAGTGGAAGTTGGTGGGAGTTATCCGCTAGTGGAGGTTGTATTCTTTTTTAAAGGAGCTGTACCTCCTTTAAATTTCTCTTAGTCCTTTACATGAGGGCTTGTAGGTGTCCGTGGAGGAGGATTAAGGAAGAACTTAGATTCATTTCACAGGCAACCAGCTATCACCCAGCTCGATTGGCTTTTCACCACTACTAACAAGTCATCCCACTCTTTTGCAACAGAGATGGGTTCGCTCAGTCATAGCTGCTCGTGAGTAGCTCGCTTGGGTTTCGGGAGGGCAAGCTTAAGTTCATTTTGCTTGGTTGTTCTCGCTAAATCATGATGCAAGAGGTACAAGGGTTTATCTTTGCTGTTTATCGCTTAGGTTTTCATTATTATTTCATCTTTCCCTTACGGTACAAAAATCTCTATCGCGCCAAATGGGACTTTTCTATCGCCTATACTAAGTTTGAAGAATGCTTTAGTTTAGAAGTGAAGTGAGCTTTTAATTGTCTTCTGTCGTAAGATGATTGGGCTAGAGGTAGGCTTCAAGACGATCTGGCTGGTGGCAGACATCTTTCAGGTGTAAGCTGAATGCTTTGTATTATAGCTACGTCTTGATGTGCTAAGTGCACCTTCCGGTACACTTACCTTGTTACGACTTACCTCATCTTTGGCTGTTCAATATATTAGGTATTGGGGGGCTGTAGCTTATGAGGAGGGTGACGGGCGGTATGTACGTGCCTCAGAGCCAGCTTAAAGGGGGCTTTATTATCCGCCTTTACTGCTAAATCCGCCTTTTGGGGACGATTTCATGCCCCCTTCCGTAATTTTCTATGGTAGAAAATGTAGCCCATTTCTTCCACCCCATAGGCTATACCTTGACCTGTCTTACTAGCGGATTTAGGCTATTGTGCTCACTGTTATGCTCTCAGGAGAGGTGAGCTGGCGACGGCGGTATGTAGGCTGCTCTGGCAAGAGGTGGTTGGGTGTATCGTGGGTTATCGATTATAGAACAGGCTCCTCTAGGTGGGTTTGGGGCACCGCCAAGTCCTTAGAGTTTTAAGCGTTTGTGCTCGTAGTTCTCAGGCGGGCACTTTGGTGGGGGAAAAGTGCCAAGATTTAGGGCTAGGCATAGTGGGGTATCTAATCCCAGTTTGTACCCTAGCTTTCGTGGGGTTCAATTGATCGTAGTCGCTAAGATCGTCTTAAGGGTGGTTTTAGGTGCATCCTAGGCTTATGACAGCTCAGCTGCATTTCAATCTTAGTTGTTATGATAACATGGTACCACTCTTTACGCCGTGTTACTGTTAATTTGGGTCTCTTGTGTGACCGCGGTGGCTGGCACAAGATTTACCAACCCTAAGATATTGCTATAACTAAGTCAAGTTTACACTTATTGCTTAATGTTAATTACTGCTGAGTACCCGTGGGGGTGTGGCTAAGCAAGGTGTCTTGGGCTACTATCAGCGGGTGTGCCTGATACCTGCTCCTCGTGCCTTAGCAAGGTGCTGAGGGCATTCACACTGGGGCGCAGATACTTGCATGTATATGTTTAGCAAAAATTAACGGTAAGGTTAGGACTAAGTCTTTTGTCCTCGGGTGCGTGAGGCAACATCTTAGCATCTTCAGTGCTACGCTTTAGGTTGTAAGCTACGAGGACGTTTTGTTGTTTGTTGTTTGTTGTTTGTTGTTTGTTGTTTGTTGTTTGTTGTTTGTTGTTTGTTGTAGGGAAGTTTCATTAGTAGTTTGGGGTTTATTTATGCGCGTGTGTGTGGTAATAAATGGAAAGTTAATTTATTAATGTAACTCCAGTGGTAATGACATGTGAAAAATGTGTGTATAAAATTCGTGACGATGAAGCGACGAAAATTTGGTTGAAAACCTCTAGTGTTGTTTAAAAAGTTAGAGGAAGTGTAAAATTAAGAAATTATGTCCAGCAAGCATTCACTAAATAACACCATAAATAGGAGTCTGTGGACACACCATAACCAAATGGAAAACAAAGTGCATCAGTGTCAAGATGATTCCCCATATACGCAAACCGTCTCATTAATCAACTCCTGAGGACCAACGCCAGACCGATGGGCAGGGAATGCTCACGTCCACCACTTGAATAGGACCCGTTGCACTTGGAAGGGTAGAGTGAAGACGCCCCAAAAAAAAAGGGAACCAAAAGTGCTAAGGCTATCCAATGCCGCGATCACGGGTGAGATGTTGATAAATAGCCAACCAGATGTATCGGTGAAGAGCAAGAAGGATGGAAGAGCCAAGTTATGGCCCTGATATAGGAACCAGAGGCGCAAAAGAGCAAGTTGGGCTAGGGGTGTAGGGGGAAAGAATGGTCCTGAAGCTAGTAACGCAGTGTCTTATATGCGGCGGGTTGCTGATTTCACGTGAGAAGCACGATTAATAGATAACCTTGTTCTTCAGAAACCGGTTCGTCGAGCAGGTACTGAGGTAGTATGTCATACGAGCATTCATGGTATGTGGTTGAGTATATCCGTATCTTCTAGGAAGGTCCTATGTATAAGTTAGGTGGGAGGATGGTTTAGGTCCGAGGGCAAGTAGTAGATATTCTTTAGAACATGCAGGTTTTGGTCCTCTGAAACAAAATAGTGCTTGATATAAGGTAATTGTCATCTTTGTATGGTAATGATCTCAGTACATGCATTACATGTATTATCGTACATAGTGCATATATATGGGGCATATAATTTAATGTACATATATACATAGTATATATGTATATACATACATGGGGGGGGGGGGGGGGGCTGCTGCTATAATATTTTTG